AGTTAGCTTCCGTCATTATGTATTGAACAGAAGCAAAAGCCTCCGTAACGGTCGGACGGTAGTAAAAAGTCATAGCAAACCCTGTAGCGACTTGTACTAAAAAACAAGTAAGCGTAATTCCTCCTAGACAATAAAATATGTTGACATGAGGAGGAACGTATTTACTAGTTATATCATCTGCAATCGCCTGAATCTCGAGACGCTCTTCGAACCAATCGTAGACTTTATTGAGATAGGTAAACCAAGGGGACTCCCCCTCTGAGAACCGTATATGAGAATTTCATCTCGTACAGCTCAAACAAAAAAACCAAAAAACAGGTTAAAAGAGGTATGGAATAGAAAATTGGAAACTTCTTAATCTTTTGATTCAATTTTCGCTAAAAATACGAAAGAGTAAAAGTAAGAAAGCTTTTTTTTGTTATAATTAGAATGTCAAAAAATCAAGTAGGCTCACTTGTCTTTCTGTTGATCGTTCCAGGCCTCTTGAATCTTCTATTTCCCTATTTTTTTCTTTCATCTGTTATTTTAATTTGTATGTAATGTAGCTTTACTTTTGTTTTCTTTATTATTGATAGGAATTTTCTTGTTAAGACCCTAGGAATCAATTGAAACCTTAAATTAATACTAGAACCACGATGATTCAATAAAACCTTCAAGCTAAGTCAAGGATTCCCTGAGTAAGAACCATTGGATCATCATTTATTCAACGAGTGGAATCGATATAATGACTAAAACTAGAAAGAAAAGTTTGTTCTTTGAGCAAAATCAAAGCAGAAACGGGAATTTGAAAGAAGAAAACTCTTTCAATTGAAAACTTTTTTCTTTGGAAAAATTTGAGGAATCCGGCCACGAGGTCTGAATATTAAGTATGAATCATAGTTCAAATACTTCGTGATATATTTCATATCTTCCGTGCTCCAGATACTAGAATGAATATCCGACGGGGTAAAACCATCTCTATCAAGACGACAGACCCACTTTCTGTACTCTCAATAGGATCAATTATAACAAGTCACACACTCATATTCCGGAAATACAGAAACACAAAAATTTCGCGGTCGAACTACCAAAAAAGAATAAGCTAAAATAAAAAGCCGAGGCCTAAATGCATCGTTTTTTGTATTTTTATTTAAAAGCCAGGGTTCTTATAAATCTAATTCAGTGAAATTCCGTCCAGTAAAACGGAAGAATTATAAATCTCCAAAATAATAGATAGGAATACCGCAAATAGAGCCATTGCGACACCCATCAAAGGAGTAGTTCCCCATCCAGGAGCTACTTTACCATATTCCGAATTCAATGGTTTCAATAAAGCCCCTACAGACGTCCGTCTTGGACCAGATCTAGAACTACCCTCAACAGTTTGTGCAGCCATAAATCCTATTTTGTATTCATTGAGATCTGTTGACTTTGTATACCATTCCGTTGTAAATAAACAATCTTATCATAGATCCATTGTGGTCTTGAAATTATATAATAATGGAAACAGCAACCCTAGTCGCCATCTCTATATCTGGATTACTTGTAAGTTTTACTGGGTACGCCTTATATACTGCTTTTGGGCAACCCTCTCAACAACTAAGAGACCCGTTCGAAGAGCACGGGGACTAGTTGAAGTAATGAGCCTCCAAATGTTGGGAGGCTCATTACTTCAATTCAGATAATGAAAAATCATTTCATTTTTTAGTTGGAACTTTAGGCGGTTCGCGAAAAAAGATAGCGAAAAAAATGATCCCTAGAGTCGAGACTAAGAGGAATGTATAAACCAATGCTTCCATAAATGTGATCGCGGTTTACAATTATAGCTTCCATACCTGTTTATTGGGGATCATCTCCCCGATTAACGAAAAAAAAAATCAAAGAAAAGGAGAAAGGGCGGAGATTTAAATCCAGACTTTTTCAGTATCCTATGTAAAATCACAAAGAGAAAATAGAAGTGAGAAGCGAAAAATAACAGAGCAATGCTGCATCAGACTACTTGTCTTCTTGTAGTTGGATCTCCAAGTTTTTGGAATGCTCCAAATTCCACTTGAGCATCCAAATCTGGGTCAATACCAGCAAAAACATCTCTGAATAAGGTTCTAGCACCATGCCAAATGTGCCCGAAGAAGAAGAGCAGAGCAAAGGAAGCATGTCCAAAAGTAAACCAACCTCTTGGACTGCTACGAAAAACACCATCGGATTTCAAAGTAGCACGATCTAATTCAAAAATTTCACCCAATTGGGCACGTCTAGCATATTTTTTCACAGTCGCAGGATCGCTATAACTCACTCCGTTCAGTTCGCCACCATAGAACTCAACGGTTACGCCTACTTGTTCGACACTATACTTCGATTCTGCCCTTCTAAAGGGAACATCGGCTCTAACAATTCCATCTCCGTCTACCAAAACAACTGGAAATGTTTCAAAAAAAGTAGGCATGCGACGTACAAAAAGTTCACGCCCTTCTTTATCTCTAAAGACAGGATGTCCTAACCACCCGACAGCTATTCCATCTCCGTTATCCATTGAACCCGCTCTGAATAATCCCCCTTTCGCTGGATTATTTCCGATGTAATCATAAAAAGTTAATTTTTCAGGAATTTTAGACCAAGCCTCCGATAAACTTTGATTTTCGGCTAGTCCAGCGCTAACTCTTCGATATATTTCTTGCTGAAAGTATCCCTGATCCCATTGATAACGGGTGGGACCAAATAATTCGATAGGAGTAGTTGCTGAACCATACCACATAGTTCCAGCAACAACAAAAGCTGCAAAAAAGACAGCAGCGATACTGCTGGAAAGAACGGTTTCAATATTGCCCATACGTAATCCTTTATATAGACGTTGGGGCGGGCGGACACTAAGATGGAATAAGCCTGCTAATATGCCCAATGTCCCTGCTGCAATATGATGAGAGGCTATTCCTCCTGGAACAAAGGGATCAAAACCTTCCACACCCCACGCAGGATTTACAGATTGTACCTTTCCAGTTAGTCCATATGGGTCGGACACCCATATTCCAGGACCATACAATCCTGTTACATGAAATGCGCCAAAGCCAAAGCAAGCCACTCCTGAGAGAAATAAATGAATTCCAAAGATCTTAGGCAAATCCAAAGAAGGTTTTCCTGTGCGTTCATCACCAAATATTTCTAGATCCCAATACACCCAATGCCAGATAGCTGCCAAGAAGCACAAGCCAGAGAACACAATATGCGCCCCGGCTACACCTTCGTAACTCCAAACCCCCGGATTCGTTATCGTCCCTCCTGTAATACTCCAACCGCCCCATGAATTGGTTATTCCTAAACGAGTCATGAAGGGTATAACGAACATACCTTGTCTCCACATTGGATCGAGAACAGGGTCGGAGGGATCAAAAACTGCTAATTCATATAGAGCCATTGAACCGGCCCAACCAGCAACCAGAGCTGTATGCATTATATGAACAGAAAGCAAACGACCGGGATCATTCAATACGACAGTATGAACACGATACCAAGGCAAACCCATGGTAATACCCCTTTATCAACAAAAAATAGACACTATGTAACTTTATTGCATTGAAAAAACTATGCTATGGACCCCCCCTTTTTTTTTCAGTGGATTATCTCGGAAAAAGGGTTACTATTTGTTCTATTCTTTTAGTAAAAATGGAACAATTTGGTTCATAGGAAAAAAGAGAAGCAGATCTATTCTATACTCGATAAGTACCAATACGCAATGGGGGTTTATTCCCTTTTCGAAGAGCGCATGCATCCATATTTAGTCATCATTCAAAGTACCTATTCGTAAAAATTTTCTTTGTTTTCCTTTATTTTATGAACTTATTCTATCTATGTAGAAAATATGACGATAAAGCTAATATTATTAAAATAATAAAACCATTATTACGTTTCCACATCAAAGTGAAATAGAGTACTTAATTCTTTTTTCTTTCAGTTTATGCCTATTGGTGTTCCAAAAGTGCCTTTTCGAACTCCCGGAGAGCGAAATCCAACTTGGATTGACATATAGTGCGCCCTGTCAGATATATTGGGTCATATGGGATTTCCCCATTCTCTCCCCCGATCGAGATATCCTCTCTTTCGCCCCCAAAAAAAGCGATTGAATCATCAAAAATTTGTAACGTGAAGTGCAATGAAATGCAATTAGATCCGTTTTGTGAAGAGGTATCCAGATTAATATTAGCAATTCAAATAATTTATGGTCGACTTGGCTGGACCAATAAAATTAAGTATCCAGGCTCCGTTTAGAAAAACCCAATTGGTAATATATCTATTATTAGGACTTATAGATATCATAAACAATCCTATTTAGAAAGAAATTATTAAATAGCACTGATCTCAAACAGTTAATCAATCGAATAATAAATATAATGGATACGTCGAATATTTGGCGGAAGACATAAAAGAAATGAATTGCAAAATTGAGAAAAAATGAAAAAAAAAAAACAAAGACGTGGTATTGGGGTCATTTGTCCTATATGTGCAAATCAAAATCGGGCAGATCCTTACTCGGAGTAGAGCAGAAACCTAAAAAAATGGAAGAAGCCCATTCAGGAACAAGAAAATGGCATCGTGATTTTTGGATTGGATCTCGATGAAAAAATACATCAATGAAAGGTTAGTGCGATAAAACTGTTTTTTATATTCTAATATTATAGGAAAACCGGCCAAACGCATCGTTCTTCAAAAATGAAAGAGAAGCTCCTTCCTTCATTAGAAGGAGTCCGCTATAAAAAAAGAAAGAGGGCTGGAAGCTACACATTGATTTTTTTTTCGCAAGTTTTAGTTTTGTTGAACCGTATGCATCAAAAGGTGCCCGTACGGCTCCTAAGGGATACAATTTTATCCGAATCAACCGACTTTATCGAGAAAGATTAATTTTTTTAGGCCAAGCGATTGATAGCAATGTTTCGAATCAACTTATTGGTCTTTTTGTATATCTCAGTTCGGAGAGTGATACCAAGGATCTGTATTTGCTTATAAACTCTCCCGGCGGATGGGTAATACCTGGAATAGCCATTTATGATACTATGCAATTTGTGCGACCAGATATACAGACAATATGCATGGGATTGGCCGCCTCAATGGGGTCTTTTATCCTGGTCGGAGGAGCAATTACCAAACGTCTAGCATTCCCTCACGCTTGGCGCCAATGGGTTTTTTATTTAAGAGAAAAAAGAAGACTATGCCTTCGCCATATGAATTATTAATATTAAGTAATATTAGCATGGCACTTCGAATTTGATATGCAAATTTTTTATTGTTTTTCAAAATATTAGATTATGTATCGAAAGAGTAGTATGAGATAAAGGAAGGGTATTTCCGATTTTATCTTACCTATCGTAGGTCGATTTCAGCGTCACAAACTTTTTTCACACCGGCAGGTTATTAACAACATTTATGTTATGAAAGAGTACGAAAATAAAAAAAAAAAAAGAAACTTTGGGATTGCTGAATCACAGACAAAATAAATATATTAAAGCAACGGGGCCATCATAGTATTTTTGAACTCCTCCGAAAAAAAAAGAAGGGTGGTAATTGGATCATTTACCGATCTGGGTATAATGGATCCCACATTTTCTCTTTCTTCGATGAAAGGTAAAAAAATTCCATTGTGGAGCCGTATGCAATGTGAAAAAAATGCCCGTACGGTTTTCTATCTTTTTCTTATTTTATTCTTTATCTCTTCGCCTTGCCTCCTCGTGCGAGATACAGGAACCTTTGATTGTGTTATATTATATGATCAGGGTAATGATCCATCAACCTGCTGCCGGTTTTTATGAGGCACAAACGTCCGAACTTATCCTGGAAGCGGAAGAACTACTGAAACTGCGCGAAATCCTTACAAGGGTTTATGTACAAAGAACAGGCAAGCCCTTATGGGCTGTATCCGAAGACATGGAAAGGGATACTTTTATGTCAGCAACAGAAGCCCAAGCTCATGGAATTGTTGATTTTGTAGCGGTTGGATAAAAAATAGCAGTGATTTCGTGCAAATATACGATTTAAGATTTTATCTTCTTACTTCTTAATTACTTAATTAAGGGTTTAATATTCTATTAATATATTGAAATCGAATAAATTCATAATCATCCGGTTAGGATCAATCTAAACCAGCCCATAATGTATAATTCAGCATGCCAACTATTAAACAACTTATTAGAAACCCAAGACAGCCAATCAGAAACGTCACGAAATCCCCCGCTCTTGGGGGATGCCCTCAGCGTCGAGGAACATGTACGAGGGTGTATGTGCGACTCGTTTAAATCATGGGCTGAGACAAAACAAAAGAAAAAACAATTTTTCCAGTATCAATGATCAGTACCGGTGAATCGGATAGAATGGAAGAACTCCATTCACTATCTAAAAAAGATGGATCTATCATATCTTTCTATTGTGTATGAAATTTATGGTTTCAATTGGTGCAAATTAAAGCACCTGAATTTTCAATTTAAGATGAGAAAGAATTCCCCATTGGTAACAAATAGTTACCCATTAAGCGGGGGAAATCCTATTTAAAAAAGTAGAAATATTATGTTTAGAAGAACGGACTCACAAGGTCAGCTACCCACCCAATCTTCATAATTAAATACCGTTACTGTATAAGGTATATCTCATTATGAAAGACAAATTACTGGAAAATTCATGGGTAGAGCCAAAGAGTGGTAACTGTACAAGTTACCAATAAAATGAAGGAAAGGGCTCCGGTGTATAGAGAAGACCTCACCGTTTAAGAAGTAACCATAGAGACGATGGAACCCACAATTTCTTTAGCTATTTCTATTTTTATTTTTCCAATGCCTAGAAAAAAGGAAAAAAGCGTGGTAGGGAAGGTTATAGTAGCAAAAGCCATTGGAATTTTTATTTTATAAATTGGAAGAATCCGTTTTGTTATTAATAGACTAGGAAGGGGGAAAAGAATAACTGAAAGAAAGGAAATCAATTAGTTATTCATTAAAGTTTCATTTACTCAATGACCAGAATTAGACGAGGATATATAGCTCGGAGACGTAGAACAAAAATGCGTTTATTTGCATCAAGTTTTCGCGGAGCTCATTCAAGACTTACTCGAACAATTATTCAACAGAAAATAAGAGCTTTGGTTTCGGCGCATCGTGATAGAGATAGGAAAAAAAGGGATTTTCGTCGTTTGTGGATCACTCGAATAAATGCAGTAATTCGCGGGGCGGGGGCATCCTATATTTATAGTAGATTAATACACAATCTGTATAAGGGGCAGTTGCTTCTTAATCGTAAAATCCTTGCACAAATAGCTATATCAAATAGGAATTGTCTTTATATGATTTCCAACGAGATCATAAAATAAGGGGATTGGAAGGAATCCGCCAAACTCTTTGAAATGGAATTCTCTGGAGAATGAACTCCGGGAAGGTAGAGTAGAAATTAGTATGATAAAATCTGATAATATGATAAAGTCGTCAAAATGAGCGAACACGCCCGATAAAAAAAATTATTCCTCTTAACCTATTCTTTTTTTTCTTACGACACGAATGATTCTCGGATTTTTTGAACAAAACGTCCATCTGTTTTTGAGTTCGGATTAGAATTTTGATTCAATTGAAAAGTAAGCCTATTTTTTTCTGTTCCTAAAACCAGGAGTTCTGGTGGTTGACTCCCTTCTTTCAAATTGTTTCTCATTATTAAGAAAAGGTAACGAAGATAAAATACGAGCTTGTTTTATAGCAATAGTAATTAATCGTTGTTCTTTTAAGGTTAATCTATTCACCCGTCTAGATAATATTTTTCCTTGTTCACTAATAAATCGACTAATTAAACTCATGTTTCTATAATCAATTCGATCCCCCGATTGGATCGGGGGCAAACGCCTACGAAAAGATCGCTTGGATTTAAGAAAGAGTCGCTTGGATTTATCCATAATTTGTTTATTCCTTATCCCTAAAATACTATTTCGATCAAATCAAAAAAAATTATAGAAGAAATTCATAGGATTGGGTTTGTCTATGTTTATTTAGTTGTTTTTATTTCAATATATGAAATAATAGAAATATATATCTAAATTTTTTTTCATGTTCCTTGAAAGGGTGACACCCAAGCACTCGGTTCGATCTATATCTATTTCTTTATCTCCCCATGAATTGTATGTTTGAAACAATACGGACAGAATTTTCTCAATTCCAATCGACTAGGTGTATTGTGTCGATTCTTTTGAGTAATATATCTGGAAATACCCGTTGATTCCTTATTAAGACCGTTTCGAACACAACCGGTACATTCCAAAATAACCCTTACTCGAACGTCTTTACCCTTGGCCATGAACCTCCTTTGGGTTTTTGATTCACCCAACGTTTCTATTTCCCGATCCGACGCAAATAAGAAGAAAGGAAAAGGGACGAAAAAATAGAAGTGGCTAACAACTCAAAATCAAATTATGAAATAAAGATTTTGTTGCAATTAATATAGTAAATAATAAGTAATACAACAATTTCGAAAGCTATTTCTAATCGCAGTACAGTATTTCATTTAAGTATCTTGTATTGCATGATACTCTTATTCTAGTCACATTTCCCTTTTGTTTTCTTTTAACTCTATTATTAATTTGATTCTTAATTTAATTGGAGCCTTAACCCGAATTTAACTGAGGTTGAATCCACTTTTTTCTTTCTCTTTACCCCCGTATTCAATCTATCTAATTCAAAAAAAAAAAAGACGGGAAAGAGAGATTAGTCACAAATATTTGACTCTATCTCTAATCTTCTTCACCCCTTTCCATATCAATAACTAGAATGAAAAAAAAGGAAATGTCAACGCATCTGGGAAGAAACGATTGATTTCTATCAATAAACCTGCTAAAGACCCGAACCAGAGAGTACTTAGTACCGGTGCCACGGAAAGATATGTTTTAAAATCTCGCATTGAGAATCCTCCTTCTTTTTTTTATATTCCATATTGTAATACATTATGGTAAGAGATGTATATATATTTAAAGACCACTTGTATTTGTGTGTGGAATCCCCAATTCAACTTGACATGCGCAATGATTCGGTAGAGAATATTTTCTTTTTCTTAAAGCAAAAAAACAGGTCCCTTTGCGCCTGAGAATTCCCGAGAAAAATATTAATTTATTATTATATGTTATACGATATGAGACCAAGAGGAAGAAATAGCAAGATACATTTTGCATAGAAAGGAAAGAAATGGAAATAAAATAAGGATGTGGAAAACAAGACCGGGATTTTCTACAATGATACTGTAGACCAGTTGAAAGGGATGTAGCGCAGCTTGGTAGCGCGTTTGTTTTGGGTACAAAATGTCACGGGTTCAAATCCTGTCATCCCTACCTATTATTGCTCCTCGAAGCAGTAACCTGAGATACATTTTAGAGCGATTCAATTTCGACATACATAATACATAATTTTCAATTTTATGATAGTATACATATGCAAGAAGTATTTATTGGGGTTGAAATTTTTTTGGGGGTTCTATACTATATAAAAAAAGAATCCCCTTCTTTACAGTCTTTTCCGTTGTGGTAAGAAAGCGCTCTTAGTTCAGTTCGGTAGAACGTGGGTCTCCAAAACCCAATGTCGTAGGTTCAAATCCTACAGAGCGTGATTCTGCTCTTGTCTTGTTAGATCGAAAATTCCACTGAACTGAAATACAGCAATCTGAATTTGACCTTTGACCCCCCAAAAAAAATGAAATTAAAGAAAGGAGGAGGTCGGTTAAAAAAAGAGATGTGAATTAATATTAATCAAAGGTCCAACTGATCACCACGCCTGTATTGTAAATATGCGGTTACGAATAATCCAGCCAAAGTAATAGGAATTAGACCTAAGACAATTCCAAATAGAAAAACTTCAATCATTTCAATTTAATTTATTTGAAAAGGGAAAAGGGGAGGTAATATCTATCCCGAAATATTACTATTAATTCGTATTGCTTAGGAATCTCAATTCCCAATAATTGGTAATTAACACGGTAAGGAACTACCAAATATATGGAATACCACAGAAGGATTTCTTTTTAT